ATAGATAAGTTTATTGAAGAAGTTCTATTTGTTCAATAAATTTTCCTATATTTTTTGTTTGTTCACTACTACTCTTAATTTATGTAATAAATTAATAAATATTTATGTAATAAAGTAATAAATCTAAAAAAAGGGTTCTGATAAACCTAGAAAAAAAAATGAAACTACGACACGAATAGGAATCTTTGACAAGCGGGATCAAGAATGATTATTATTTCGACACAAGAAAGGGTTGTGGAAAATTACTTTTCTTGTGTCAAAGACTAGGAAGACAAATAATTCCTTTTAAAATGCTTTCTTCCTCTCATTCATTTTTTTATACTTTGGTTTATATTTTCCGCTTATTTATCTTATGTTTAGTATTTAGTCAAATTGGATTCTATTCTATTAGAATAGAATACTTTTGATTCATTCTATGACATTTAAATTGGACAATAGTGACATAATCATATCGCTTCGATTTTGATTTTGATTAAAAAAACAAAGAAATAAAGAAGAAAGTAAAATAGTCGTCTTCACAGTATACATACTATGACTAGTAATACGGTACAAGTAATTCCCAAAATACGATAGAAGATAGAAAAAGAATATAAACAAGCATAAAGGCTTTTCAGAAGTTTTTTGATCATACAGAATGCCATAACATAACACAATTTCCAACAAAAATTGGGTTCTTTTTAGAGCTTGGTATTGAAAATCCGTGGATCTAGAAATTCATTTCGGACAATTGAACCTTCTCAAACTGTTTCTTTTTAAGAACCAAAAAGATTTGTGCCAAAATAACAGATGTCAAGAAGAGCAAAAGGCCTTGTACACGGAATGGATCTTGAAGTACTATTTCTGCATCCCCCTGACCAAATCCACCCACATTAGGATTACTCGTTAATGGTTGATCCAGTTTGATGGATTCGCTCTCTGAAACAAGAAGTTCTGGTCCTGGAGGGATAATATCAACCACTTGACGTCCATCCGATGCTTCCACTATGGTTATTTCGTATCCCCCTTTTTCTTTTCGTATGATTTTGCTTACTATACCCGCCGCTGTAGCATTATAAACATTATTGTTACTCTTGCTCCCGTCGGGATAAATTTGACCCCTTCCCCTGTTCCCGCCTACGTATATGGGATATTTTAAGAAGTGAACGTCTTTCTTAGTAGCGGGGTCCGGGGAAAGAATAGGAAAGGTGATTTCACTATATTTTTGACCAGGAACGGGACCTATCACAAGAATATTTTTTTTAGTGGGGCGATAGCTCTGAAAAGACAGATTGCCTATCTTTTCTTTAATCTCGGGCGAAATACGATCGGGAGGGGCTAATTCAAACCCCTCAGGTAAAATAAGAACAGCCCCCACATTCAAGGCTCCTTTTTTACCATTAGCAAGAACTTGTTTCAGTTGCAGATCATAAGGAATTCGAACTACTGCTTCAAATACAGTATCAGGAAGTACCGCTTGTGGAACCTCGATATCTACGGGCTTGTTAGCTAAATGGCAATTGGCACATACAATACGGCCAGTCGCTTCTCGTGGATTTTCATAACCCTGCTGGGCAAAAATGGGATACGCATTTGAAATGGGTGCCCCAGTTATTATATATATTATGAGTGATACGGAAATGAATCGAATAATCTCTTCCTTTATCCAAGAAAAGGTATTTCTAGTTTGCATGGTCCAATCATTGATCCCGAAAATTTCTACAATAAAATTAGATAAGTCACTAGTATAGTTCCCTATCTATGATTCTGCTATTTATATTTACTGAAATAATTTTACTGATTTATATTTACTGAAATAATTTTACTGGAAGATTGAAAGAATCTCCCGGGTGGGTAGAAAAAATAAGTACAATTTTGACTGTTTTGCTTATGTATAAAGTAACAAACATTATAATTTGATTGGTCGATCATTTTTCAATCATTCATTGAATGATAAATCACTACAAGTGACGGAGATACACGATTTAAATAACGAAAGATCCAATATTTGAAAATGGTATCTAAAATGACAGGAAAAGTAGAAACAAGACCGGATATAATTTGCTCATTATGAGTAAATCCAAAATCTTTGTAGATAGAGCCAATCATTAGTTCCCAACCATGGGGCGAATGGAATCCTATACATAAATCAGTTAATAAAAGAATAGAAAAAACTTTTATTGTGTCACTTAAATTATATAGGAATTCTTGAAGACAAGAGTTAAGAAAAATAAGTTCTTCATTACCTAGAATAGAATAAACACTTAGAATAACGAAAGAAATTATATTTGTTGAGAAATGTAAAATCGTATGGATACGACCCTCATTGTGCATCTTGATCAATTGGGTCATTTCTTTGTAGATTCCGATGGGAAGCTTTTGTAAACGCCTTTCCGGGTATTCCTTTATCATTTCGTCGAAGAAGGAGAGTTCCTCTAATTCTATGAATTTTTTAAGAATATTCTTTTCTTGAATATCATTCAAAAAAATTTCGGAGGGCCTAGTATTCCACCAATTATTAACCCAAGATTCCAGACTTTTATTAAATGTAAATGAGAAAGAGACCCACCAAGGCAAAAATACTATAGATGCAAGATATAGAAGGGAAATAAATGCTTTTTTTTTTGCCATTTGCTCGTCTGTAAATTTTTAAATGAACTCACCTCATTTGTCGACTCTATACGATACTAATATTTCTATCAAGTATCAGTTCTATTACATTACAAGTCATCGAGCCCATGACTCTATTCCCGGTTTTTTATTTCTGATTCAGTACAGTGGTTGGTCCTTGAATTTAGAAAGAATACATAAAAACAATATAGAAATACATAACTAGAATAAGAAAGAGTCCACTTCAAATTGAATGAAGAAATAAAATAGAATTATATATATAATATTGTTTATTGTTTCCAAATATATCAATTGCTCAAATGCTCAAATTGAAGCCTTTCGATGAATGCACGAAAGAGCCATTTTTGCAAATAATAAATATTATTCGAATTTCGAGACGAAAGAACTCCCGGTTTATCAAGATATCAAAAAAATGTCGAAAAAAAAAAAACTCGCTGGTAGCCCACAGTACAGGAATAATTGAGAGAAATTTTTGAAGAATACTGTGATGTTATGATCAAAAATGAGTGTCAAAACAAGACAGAAAAGTTATCATTATAAGCGGCCGAATCGGTTGGTAATTAAAGAGTACAAAAAAAAGAGAAAGAGAATTCTGGAGTTATCGTTTTTTCCCTTTTGCTAAGAAAGCATTTACCTTTTTTTAAAATACTTCAATTGGTACACGCAAGAAATAGGCCAATTCCGCGGCTTTCTGTTCAATTTCTCGTAGAGTCAAATTCTCATCGGTACGAGTTAAGGGAATGGACCCCTGGCCTTTGATTTCCATATAAAGAACACAACGAGCATAAATACCCTCTTTAACTTCTATTCTGATGGATTGAATGTCTTTCATAAGGAAGCGGAGGAAGATGCGACGATTTTTTCCAGGAAATCCCCAACGAAAAATACATACTATTCCTTCTTTTATATCGAATCGATCATAACCACTACCCACATTCCACGAAATTGTGCACCACAAATAGGAACTAAAAAAAAGACCCGCGATTCCATAGAAAGACATCACTATTCCTTGTGGAAAAAAAATGATTTGCTGAGAGGGAAATAAAGGTATAAAATTCCTACCAAGATAACTAGAAGTTCCAACCAATAAAAACCCTAATGAACCTAAAAAAAGGATAAAGGCCCAGCCGAAATTACTCGGTTTTCGAGACCCCGCTATAAGTTCTATCCATATACGATCTGATCGCCAACTCATACTATACTAGATCTAGTTGCATTTTATTGTAATTGGGGTTATCCCCCAATAAATTTGACTTTAATTTTTTTGTTTCCGAAGTAACCCTCATCAACTAGCACTATTATGATGTAAAGCTTTAGGAATAATTCATCAATTGCTTAGAGCTAAACGAAAATAATAACATCTCTTTCATATGATTTCTTATAGATATCCACAGACATGTAGATATATTGACTTTACGTTTCAGAAATTCACCCGATACCAAATACCTATTTTTTTTCAAATAGCTATAATTAATTTAATCATATATTATGTTTATGCGTGCATACAAGCTTCTGCGCGGAGGAAGCTACACGTTCTACTATATTCTACTAAATAGAAATTTTTGCTATGATCCACGTAAGCCTGCCTAAGTCTTGAAAAAAAAAAATAGATAAGACTTAACCCCATAATATCTAAAAAATCTTGTTTTTTTGAACATGAAGAGATAAAGAAACCATTGCAATTGCCGGAAATACTAAGCCCGCTAAAGGCACAAAAATAGCGGGTAAGTTGCTGATAGTTGTCATAGAATGGGTACCTCGATTTAATATTTGTACCTGTTATTTATTGTTATATTTGTTATTATATTAACATTTTAACCTGTTATTGTTATAAAGATATTTTATACTTCATATATAATTATACTATTATAATTATACTTAAGTGAGTATTGAGTATATACAATACTAGGGAGTATAGAGTATAAGAGTATATTATGTAGATATATACTAAAATAGAATAAGGAGTAGATAGAATAGGGGGTAGAGATACTAATATATATATAATACTAATCTATATATAATACTAATCTATATATAATATTTAATAATATATTTAATAATATATTTAATAATATATAAAATAGATAATAATAAGTATATAATAAATGTAAATAAAAGTGTAAATAAATTAGTCTATTCGAAATTATTAAATTTTTTTTAGTATATTCTAATTTTATTAAATTGAATTTTCATTTAATAATTTAAATAAAGGAAGAGTTTCTTCCAAATTATCGAAAAATTCGTTATAATATGATCCAACAAAAGGGATTCTTAGTAATGGGGGGATATAGAAAGATGCAGGACTTCCTTCTTCCTTGCCTAATTTCACGGAAAAAGGAGAAAGAATTCACTCTTTTTATTTTATTTTGTTTGATGGATATTTTTTGATTACTAATCAGGAATATCGATCCGGAATATCGATAAAAAAAATATCCGCATGATTCTTTCTCGAATTAAATCTTATGTTACCAAAGAGAAATCCATTCTTCGTATTTTTACTTTGATTCCTATATTAGGAAACTAAATAACTACTTGATCACCACCAAACAAATAATAAAATGTAGAATTTATTAAATTTTAAATAAATGAAAAATCAAATTAAGGCTTATAAGTTTCTACTTGATTGAATTTGGATTTAAAGGAAAGAAAGCATGGAGCTGAAATAACTCACCCAGAACGTCTTTTAAAGGATTACGTGGTACGATTGGATCGAATAAACCCTTATGGAATAAATATTCAGCCACTTGTGAACCCTCAGGTACTGTCTTATTCAATGTTTGTTCAATTACTCTTTTACCCGCAAATGCAATGTAGGCATTGGGTTCGGCAATAATGATATCTCCCAACATACCAAAACTAGCTGTCACCCCACCTGTAGTAGGAGATGTAAGGATTGCTACATAGAATAACTTTTTATTTGATTGATAATCATATAAAGCAGAAGATATTTTAGCCATTTGCATCAAGCTCAAACTTCCTTCTTGCATGCGCGCTCCTCCGGAAGCACACACTAGAATGAGAGGTAAAATTTGATTGGTAGCATATTCGATCAAACGTGCGATTTTCTCGCCCACTACAGATCCCATACTACCTCCCATAAACTGAAAATCCATAACCCCAATTGCTACGGGAATACCATTTAGTTGACCTGTACCTGTTTGAACAGCCTCAGTTAATCCTGTCTTTCTTTGATAAGAATCAATACGATCTTTATAAGGTTCCTCCTCCGAATGAAATTCAATAGGATCCAGAGAGACCATGTCTTCATCCATAGGATCCCAAGTACCTGGATCAATCAAAAGTTCGATTCTATCTGAACTACTCATTTTCAAATGACATCCACAATGTTCACAAATATTCATTTTGGATTTCAAAAATTTCTTATAATTTAATCCATAACAATTTTCGCATTGAACCCACAAATGCCTATATTTTTGAGTTACATCTAAATCATTATCATTAGAACTTTCTCTTATAGTTAAATCACTATTATCCGTACTAGTTATTATACTGGAACTCCCGCTTTCATTACTATTTCCTCTTTCGCCACAAATATAACTATAAATGTAACTGTCATTGTAATTGTAACTACTAGTTAAAATGTAACTATCAATACAGATTTGATAACGAAGATAGCTGTCAATGCAACTAGTAATATGATTATTCCAACTATATTTAGTATCATATACGTAACGATCATAGCGAGGATCGTCGTTCTTCGATACATTATTCAGATAACTAGAATTCTGATAACTATAAAAAGAATTTTCTGGTTCACTTAGAAAAGAGGGATCGTTGTCAATCTCAAAAATTTGATTTTCAATATCAAAATATATGGAGTAACTATCCCTATTACTATCCCTAACTAAAAAAGTGTCATCAGATATGAAATTCTGAATGTACCTGATGCCGACTAAATGATCAACATTACTGTAACTAGAATTGTCACTATCACTCCCACTAGGGATGTCTTTATCATTTATAATTTGATCTTCGTTTACACTGGGATTTTCAATAGGATCACCAAGACTATTTAGTGATTTACTTAGCCCACACCTGTATTCTAATACCCCCCTAAACAACATTGAATCGAACCGCCATTTGTCCATAGAACTTTCTTGCCCCTATTTACATGAAAAAACAATAGATGAATAGTCATTTGATGAAAATCATTTGAATATTCCGATTCGAATCAGAATAAGCATATAAATCCAATCGCTAGGATTATTAACTAATAACAAGGGGGTTGGGGTACTGAAAAAAAAATTTCTTTTGCGAGAGCCCGGAGTATCGTTTTGCTATATATGCTAAAATAGGATGAACTCTACTTTTCAATTATAAATAATTAATTATAATATAAATAGTGGGTTCCCCCCTGTTGTGTCAAATTCGCATTGACAAAAAAAGAAATAATGGTTCTCTCCTATGAATCTGAAGAACTTTTTTCGTAAAATCTCGCCTACTAATTCTATTACAACAAAAAATGAAAAGGACAATATACAGGATGGGTAGAAGAAGTTGTGATATTCGACTCGATCCATGATCCGAAACTGCAGGATATACATAGAAATAATATATATATATATATAATAAATAGATATTAATAAATATATATAATAAATATAGAAATAATATAAATAAATAAAGAATACACGAATCCTAAGGATCCAGAATTAATTGTGAATACAACACAACAAACAATAGAAAGATTTAAGTTGTTTCGTCTTATATTTTGTATTTAAGATCTTGTATATTAAGTATGGATCTATCAAAAATCTATACAAAAGTATCCTTGTATTCGGCTCAATCCTTTTAGTAAAAGATTGGGCCGAGTTTAATTTCAATTCAAAATTCAATTAAGAAAAGGAACAGTAAGTAATTGCTGGATTACAA